AGGTATGATCCATGAATATTGATATATATGTTCCATAACAAAAACTTTTTTAATTACTAATTAATTATTTCGTGTTTCTGATTTATCAGCTCTTATATCTTTTTATTTTAAATCAGTCAATAAAGAAAATAAATGAAAAAGAAAAAATACAAAGTATATAAAAATGAAATCCAATTTTCTATTTCTATTTTTAATTATTATCAATTAAAAAAAAAAATTCACATATTAAAATAAAAAAGTTCGAATTCGTCAAATAAAGATACTACTGAAAATAAAAAAATACTTATTCTAACTAACTAGAAAGCCATTATTATTCAAACAATTACTTAAAATTTTTTATTTTTAATTCAAAATTTTTATCTACATAGAGAAAGGTTAAAGAATTCTAAAAAAAGTGGTTTATTAAATTTTGATAGTGATAGTAATAATAAAAAAAGCTAATTTTAACAGAAGCACGAATAATGTTAGCAGATCCTTACTGGATTCAATAAAATAATTATTTTATTTGTTTATTTAGTCAGAACCATTTCACAACCATTAACTAGTACCTTTTGAAATGGAGTTATTTTTTTTCATTATGTTTCGAAAAAAGACTGTTATATTTGACACTTTTCTTTTATATTTTCCATAGGTATAAAGTAAAGAATTATTCAATTTTTTTTTTTTTTTAACAAATTAATTAATAGTCTCATTTGTATTTTCAAATTCAATTTGAATTAGATATACTTTTTCGTTGAGTTTGACAAATTATACGAAAAAAAAGTTAAAGGTTTTTAAATATAATTCTAAAATATTCGGCTAACTAACAATTTCAGGATAAAAAAAATTTAGGTTCTTAAACTTTATTGATGTATTTTTTTATATATTTAATATGATGAAAAAAGATAGAAATAAGTCGGATAGGCTTAAAAGAGTATAATTTTCAGATTTAATATATAGAGTAAGGAAGCGAATAGTAAAAATCTATTAAAAAAAAAAAGAAGCTTTCGGATAAAGTAAAGACAATTTTTTTTTAAGTACGTAGCAGAACTAGAAATTTGGTTGTTATATGATAGAATATCTAATGATGTTTCGAAATCCTAACTCAAACTCTTTCCACAATAAAAAACTAAGCAATAAAATATTTCGAGAAATCTATTGAATGTAATAAATATTTGAATTGGAATTCATAAAATTTGATTTGTTTTTATTCTTAAATAAAAATTTCGTCATGAATTTGAATATTTCGTAAAAAGTAAAGTATTGCCTCAAAGCTCGACGATTAAATAAAAAGTGATTATTATAATTTCAAGCAAGCCGCTATGGTGAAATTGGTAGACACGCTGCTCTTAGGAAGCAGTGCTAGAGCATCTCGGTTCGAGTCCGAGTAGCGGTATTAGATCCTGTAATTTTCAAAAGGATACAATATATCCTATAATGACTTTACTTCCTAATTTCAATTATATATACGAAAAGAGGAACCCCCATAACTTTTTTATTTTATTTTTTACTTTATGATAGTTTCGGCTTTAGAGCATATATTAACTCATATATCTTTTTCAGTCGTGTCAATTGTAATTACAATTCATTTGATAACCTTATTGGTCCATGAATTCGTAGAACTCTATGATTCGTCAGAAAAAGGCATGATAACTACTGTTTTCTGTATAACAGGATTATTAGTTACTCGTTGGTTTTTTGGTGGACATTTACCATTAAGTGATTTATATGAATCATTAATCTTTCTTTCATGGGCATTTTCTGCTATTCATATAGTTCCGTATTTTAAAAAATATAAAAATTATTTAAGCGCAATAACCGCGCCAAGTACTCTTTTTACTCAAGGGTTTGCCACTTCAGGTCTTTTAAAAGGCATGCATCAATCAGAAATGTTAGTGCCCGCTCTTCAATCCCAGTGGTTAATGATGCACGTAAGTATGATGATATTGGGCTATGCAGCTCTTTTATGTGGATCATTATTATCAGTAGCATTTCTAGTCATCAGATTTCAAAAAATCATAAGAATTTTTGATAAAAGCAATAATTTATTACCCGATTCATTTTACTTTAATGAGATACAATATATAACGAACCGAAAAAATGTTTTAAGAAATATTTCCGTTCTTTCGTCTAAGAATTATTATAGGTTTCAATTGATTCAACAATTAGATGACTGGAGTTATCGGATTATAAGTATAGGATTTCTTTTTTTAACTATAGGTATTCTTTCGGGAGCAGTCTGGGCTAATGAAGCATGGGGATCATATTGGAATTGGGACCCAAAGGAAACTTGGGCGTTTATTACATGGACCATATTCGCGATTTTTTTTCATACTCGAACAAATAAAAATTTTGAGGGTTTAAATTCGGCAATTGTCGCTTCTAGCGGTTTTCTTATAATTTGGATATGCTATTTTGGAGTGAATTTATTAGGAATAGGACTACATAGTTATGGTTCATTTACATTAACAATTACCACTTGAAGAAAGAGTCTGACGAATGCAACTCTCTAGGACAGCAAAATATAGAGACAAAAAGCTTCAGGTAAGCTGTTGAGAACTTTTTGAATCAACTAGTATGGTAATTCAAAAAGTTCTCACAAATGCCAAAAATTTTTGCTTAGAATTCATTTTTTTTGAATTAAAATTCAAGATTTAAGAGAGTCAAAAAGAAGTTTTTTCATTGTGTAACCTAATAATTTTGAATTTTTGAAAATCAAAAATCATAGGATTTTTTTTTTTTAGAAAAACTATCTATAAAAATAATTAGATAGAATAGCTTCGACTCTGTCAATTGATAATGAGAAAACGAAATCCGGATAAATACCAATACTTATTACAGGCAGAAGGATAGAGATCGAAACAAATAATTCCCGAGGTCCAGAATCAAAAAAATAAGAGTTTTGAGCATTAAACAGTTTGTATCCATAGAACATCTGTCGTAACATAGATAATAAATAAATAGGAGTTAATATCATTCCAACTGCCATTACGATAGTAATTAATATTTTTGTCGTTAAAAGGTATTTTTGGCCACTAATTAGTCCAAAAAAGACTATCAATTCCGCAAAAAAACCACTCATGCCCGGTAATGCAAGGGAAGCTAGTGATAAAATACTGAAGGTCGTGAATAGTTTTGGCATTAAGGGAGCCATTCCGCCCATTTTGTCAAGATAAAGACGACGTATTCTATCATAACCAGTTCCTGCCAAGAAAAAGAGTGCAGCACCAATAAATCCATGGGATAGAATTTGTAAAATAGCTCCATTGAGTCCCATATCACTTATAGAGCAAATTCCTATAATTATGAAACCCATATGAGATACAGAAGAATAGGCTATTCTTTTTTTTAAATTTCGTTGACCAGGAGATGTTGAAGCTGCATAGATTAGTTGCATTACGCCTATTATTATCAACCAGGGGGAGAAGATAGAATGAGCATGAGGTAATAATTCCATATTGATTCGAATCAATCCATACGCCCCCATTTTTAATAGGATTCCGGCTAGAAGCATACAAGTACTGTAATGTGCTTCCCCATGAGTGTCTGGTAACCATGTATGTAAGGGTATAATCGGTGATTTGACAGCAAAAGCAATAAGAAATCCAATATAGAAAAATATTTCTAGTCCCACAGGATATGATTGATTGGCTGATGTTTCAAAATTAAATGTTGGTTCATTAGAACCATATAAAGCGATACCTAAAGTTCCCATTAATAAAAAAACCGAACCGCTTGCAGTATACAAAATAAACTTTGTAGCTGAATACAGACGTTTCTTTCCCCCCCACATGGAAAGAAGTAGATAGACGGGAAGTAATTCTAACTCCCACATGATAAAAAAAAGTAAAAGATCTTGAGATGAAAATAATCCTATTTGAGCACTATACATTGCCAACATCAGAAAATTGAATAATCGAGAATCCCGAGTAATCGGCCAAGCCGCTAAAGTCGCTAAAGTGGTGATAAATCCTGTCAGTAAAATAGGTCCTAAAGAAAATCCATCTATTCCCAATCTCCAGTACAAATCAAAAAACGGGATCCATTTATAATCTTCTGCTAATTGGATTAATGGGTCCTCAAATTGAAAATAATAAGAGAACGCATAAGTTATTAAAAGGAGCTCTACTATACATATATATAAAGTATACCACCTAATTACCTTATTTCCTCTATGAGGGAAAAAGAAAATTAATAAACCCGCCGCTATCGGTAAAACTACAAATATTGTTAACCAAGGAAAAGAATTCGTGGTAAAGACAAGATACGCTTAGACTGGAAAAACCCGTGCTAGAAAATATTTTTTCGAGTACGGGTTTTTGTCGGTAAACAAAAAAGCAAATGTATTCAAGTGGGGTTTTCTGGAAACTATCAATAAGCTAGACCCATGCTTCGAGTTGTTTCATGCCATAAATAAACTCGAACACTCAAGAAATCTGTTGGACAAGCGGATTCACATCTTTTACAACCGACACAATCCTCTGTTCTTGGAGCGGAAGCAATTTGTTTTGATTTACACCCATCCCAAGGTATCATTTCTAATACATCCGTGGGACAGGCTCGGACACATTGAGTACACCCTATACATGTATCATAAATTTTTACTGAATGTGACATTGGATTAAAAATTTTTTTAACGTCATAAAATTTCAATCTAGTAAATTTCTAAATGAATCAGCATATATTTAGAAACCAGACGAATCAATGATTTACCAGAAATTTTATCAATTCTGGATCAACTTCTGAGATAGAGCCAAGATATTTTAATTTCTTACGTTTTCACAAACATGATCAGACAACTTAGATATCATACATACCAACTCAAATTAATAAATATGAAAATTATATTCTATAACAATTAATACTACTTATTCAACAAATTCGATTGATTGATACAGGTGGATTTTCTGTTACGATAAATTGACGAAACAATAGCCGGTCCAATAGCTGCTTCAGCGGCTGCGATAGCTATAACAAAAATTGAAAAAATATTTCCTTTTAGTTGACGACTATCAAAAAAATCAGAAAATGTTACGAAATTTATATTAACAGCATTCAGTATAAGTTCAAGACACATAAGGGCTCTAACCATATTTCGACTCGTGATTAATCCATAAATACCGATAGAAAATAAAAAGGCACTCAAAATAAGTACATGCTCGAGCATCATTGACCAACTCCTTATCAATTTTTCAATTTCGATTTATTTCAATATGAACAACAATTCCACCTGAGATTGACTCGAATTAAGAATATCATAAGTACTGAACAAATAAATATATGGATAATAGATCAAATAAAAGAATTTATACATTTATACATAAATAATCTTTATAAATAATCTTTAAATAAAATTGAAGGAAAAGAGATTTGATAACATAGAAAACAGTTTTAATTTTGATTTCGATTATTAATTCGAAAAATTTCTTACTGACGAGCCACAGCAATCGCACCTATCAAAGCAACTAAAAGAATTATTGAAATGAATTCAAATGGAAGAAAAAAATCTGTTGCTAAATGAATTCCAATTTGTTGACCATTACTTATCAAATCTTGTTCTATAATCTGATTTTTTGTTGTAGTCCAAATAATTCCGTACCATGACGTATCGGGAATAATAGTAATTAGTGAAACAAAAATACTTGTACAAATTAAGGAAGTAACCCCATTTCCAACAGTCCAAAGATTCAAATCTTTGTAATATTCTGAACCATTCATGAACATTACGGCAAATATAATTAAAACATTTATAGCTCCCACATAAATAAGGAGCTGCGCAGCAGCTACAAAATGAGAGTTTGATAAAATATAAACTAAAGATATACAAACAAGAACGAATCCTAATGAAAAGGCAGAATAAATTGGGTTGGTAAATAATACTACCCCTAAACCTCCTAATATAAGACCTAATCCCAGAAAGACTAAAAGAAAATCATGTATTAGTCCAGGTGAATCCATTGCACGTAAAATAAGAAATAAAAAAATGGAATTGTTTTTTCATGACCTTATTGACTATTGACTTGACCAGGAAAAACTTTTTTATATTTTATATTTTGATTATTTTTTATTTTATTATTATAATTATTATTATATATATTATTATATATAATTCTTATTATTTTTATTTTATTATTATAATTATTATTATATATATTATTATATATAATTCTTATTATAGGTATATAATTATTATTATAGGCTTCTTAATTTAAAATTCGAGGGGGTCTAAATAATTACTATATTTACAACTATTGAACTAATTTCATTCTTTCTTGAATTTCTTGAAAAAGAAAAGGCATTCAAATTTTATTCTCGAAAGAATTTTGGATAGAATTATAGATATCTTAATAGATTGTCAATCCAAATTAAATTTCGATGCAATTTTCTCATCAATCAAATTAATAGTTGGAATTTCGAATTTTTGTAGTCATTGACTAAGAAAATGAAAGAAAACCCCTTCTCTATTTTTAGATCAAAACGGAACTTTCCTTTTTTTAGTTTAATAATTGTATTTTTAAATCAATCAAAGTGATTTATCCATTTTTTTTTTTTTTTAGTTGAATTTAAAATTGTTCGAATCGTATAATCGTCAACTACTGATATTGGTAAACGACCCAAAGCAATTTGATTATAATTCAATTCATGACGATCATAAGTAGAAAGCTCATATTCTTCCGTCATTGATAAACAATTTGTTGGACAATACTCAACACAGTTGCCGCAAAATATACAGATTCCGAAATCAATACTGTAATTAAGCAACCGTTTCTTTCGAATGTCAGTTTCCAATTTCCAATCAACAACAGGCAGATCTATAGGGCATACACGAACACATACTTCACAAGCAATGCATTTATCAAATTCGAAATGGATTCGACCGCGGAAACGCTCCGATGTAATTAATTTTTCATAAGGATATTGAATAGTTACAGGTAAACGATTTGCATGGGATAAGGTAATCATGAAACTTTGACCAATGTACCTTGTGGTTCGTATGGTTTGTTGCCCATAATTCATGAACCCAGTTACCATGGGAAACATAGCGTAAATTTTTATGAATAATTTGATTTTTTTTCTCTTGTTTGAGTTGAAGACAAATCATAATATTCTTTTCTTATAGTTTTCTTTATTATTATTAATTAATTAATAATTAATATTTAATATTAGAATTTTTCTAATTTTTTTTTTTTTTTATAGTGAAAGGAGTTGGAAAGAGGTTGTTAATAATAGATTACCGAGGGAAATTGGTAAAAGAAATTTCCATCCAAGATTTAAAAGTTGGTCCATTCGTAGTCTAGGTAAAGTCCATCTTGTTGTGATAGGAATGAACAAGAACAAATAAGTTTTAACCAATGTAATAAAGATACCAATTGTTGGTCCAACGACTCCGCTTATGTTATTTATTTCAAAAAACTCATGAACAAATATATACGGAATACAGATATTCCAACCGCCCAAGTAAAGAACTGTTACAAATAATGAAGAAACTAATAAGTTTAAATAGGAAGCAATATAAAATAAACCAAATTTAATACCCGAATATTCCGTTTGATAACCTGCTACTAATTCTTCTTCTGCTTCTGGCAAATCAAAAGGTAATCTTTCACATTCTGCTAGAGAAGAAATAAAAAAAATAAAAAATCCTATCGGTTGACGCCACAAATTCCACCCCCAAAAACCAGATTTTGCTTGTGCCTCAACTATATCAACTGTACTTGAACTGTTAGATAATCATAGTCGGTGATAACATCACTGTTCGCATCGCTATTCCAGAACCGTACATGAGATTCTTACCTCATACGGCTCCTCGAAGTCCAAAAATAAATTTAAGGAACAGATCGATTGTATTATTTATTTTGATATATTTGTAGAATAGAGCGGATCAAAATAAGATAAAATCTATCGACGTTCCAAAATTCGAGCAATGAAATTCTATCTGTTAGAATACTAAAAATACAAAATTACTTCGGAATTGATCTCATCCTTTACCTTTAATAATTTCAATTTTTCTTTCTTGAGTAATAACTTTAATCCTTCAATAAAATACTTTGTAAAATTCCTTGTTAAAATACCAAATAGATATTTCAAACTATCATTTTCTATTACGAGACCCAATTATGACACGAATTCTATCTCTATGAATATCCATATAGGAGAAAAGAATAAAAAAAAAGTATTTTTCTTTTTTTTCTATTGTAATTATTGTAATTCGATTCTTTTTTTTTCGTTCTTATTCTTCTTTCTGAAAAAACGAAACGACAAGGGGGTTAAAAAAAAGGAAAGGATTATTTCGTTCCGGATAGTCAGTTCTTTAATTGTTGGGTAGGAGCATACTCTGAATTGGAATCATGGGGAGCACTGCCTGATCATTTCTACGAACTTAAAGCCCCGATTAATATACTTTTTGTCGAAATAGTTTTTTCGATAATTTGAAAAATCTCTATTACTAATCCTTTGTGTATCTTCGTGTTCCTAACCATCCACTCATTTTTGCTCAATCACCTGTTAGCATTAGGGTAATACCTATGGAAAATACCTATAAATAAAATAATAGTGAAAACTCCATAAATTTGATTTTTTGAGCCCGCTTCAAGTTAGGATGACTAATCAACCAATTTCGGGGCAAATGGTCTTCTTTTTTTATGTTTATTTCTGTTTTCCTTTTTATTCTTGTACCTAGGAAATGAGTCTCAATTTTTTTACTGCAAATTTCGAAGTTGTTTTTTTTTTTCACTCATATAACTATCCAATTTAGTTCATGAACCAAATTGATGAATAAAAAATGAAGATATCTATTCAATTCATTTAACTTTCTTTATAAAAAGAATAGCGAGAAATTTCTGTTTCAACGAGTCGCACGTAGAGATATGGCTAACATACAAATAGTTAAAGGTATTTCATAACTAATCGATTGAGCAGCAGCTCGTAGACCACCTAAAAAGGAATATTTATTATTTGATCCATATCCTGACATAAGAAGTCCAACGGGAGCAATACTTGAAATGGCAATCCATAAAAAAACACCACTATTTATATCGGTTAAAACAAAGTGATAGCCAAAAGGAATTACTGAATAGCTTAAGAGAGTTGATATAACTGCTATAGATGGTCCAATACTGAATAAATGAGTATCCCCCCTAGATGGAAAAAGATTCTCTTTGAAAAGTAGTTTTGTCCCATCCGCTAGAGCTTGAAGAACTCCTAAAGGACCTCCATATTCGGGTCCAATGCGTTGTTGTATACCTGCGGATATTTCTCTTTCTAACCATACAATTACTAGTATGCTTAGTGTGATTCCCAATACAAGAGTCAAAATAGGAACAAACTCCCATATAATTCCATAGACTTCGTTTAAGGATTCTAAGCTAGCAAAAGAATGGATAGCTTGTACTTCTGTTGTATCAATTATCATTTCAACGATCAACTTCTCCCATAATGATATCTATACTACCTAGTATTGTCATAATATCAGCCAATTTCATTCTTTTAACTAATTCAGGAAGAATTTGCAAATTGATAAAACCTGGTGGTCGAATTTTCCATCTCCAAGGAAACCCGCTCTGATCCCCTATCAGAAAAATTCCCAATTCTCCTTTTGGGGCTTCCACTCTGACATAAAGTTCTTGTTTCGGTAATTCAAAAGTAGGAGAAGTTTTTTTACTAATGAATCGATATTCGAAATCGTTCCATTCCGGATCCTTTTCTCTATCAAAATCAAAGCGTCGGGTTTCTAAATTCTCATAGGGCCCCCCTGGAATTCCTTCAAGAGCCTGTTGAATAATTTTTATAGATTCCAGCATTTCACCAATTCGGACTAAATAACGAGCTAATGAATCTCCTTCTTTTTGCCACTGGACTTCCCAATCAAATTCGTCGTAAGACTCATAATGATCAACTTTACGAAGATCCCATTGTACTCCGGAAGCTCGTAACATTGGTCCCGATAACCCCCAATTTATTGCTTCCTCCGCACCAATAATACCTACTCCTTCAACTCGTTCTAAAAAAATAGGATTTCGTGTAATAAGTTTTTGATATTCAACAACTCCTGTTAAAAAATAATCGCAAAAATCCAAACATTTATCTATCCAACCATGAGGTAGATCAGCCCCTACCCCCCCGATACGAAAAAAATTATGCATCATTCTCATACCAGTGGCAGCTTCAAATAAATCATATATTAACTCTCTCTCTCTAAAAATATAGAAGAAAGGAGTCTGTGTACCAATATCTGCCATAAAAGGCCCAAGCCATAACAAATGAGAAGCTATACGACTTAATTCCAACATAATTACTCTAATATAGCCAGCCCTTTTTGGCACTTGAATATTTCCTAACAGTTCTGGACCATTTACTGTTATTGCTTCTGTGAACATAGTAGCCAAATAATCCCATCGTGTTACATAGGGCAAATACTGTATAATTGTTCGATTTTCTGCAATTTTTTCCATTCCTCTGTGTAAATAACCTAATATTGGTTCACAATCAATAACATCCTCACCGTCTAGAGTAATGATGAGTCGAAGAACACCGTGCATCGATGGGTGGTGGGGACCCATATTCACTATCATAAGGTCTTTTCGTTTAGCTGGTATATTCATAGGAGTTTCCTCGATCCATTCCACGAGTTACTGAAAACAAAAAGAAGTTCATCTCAAGATCTAATAAATCAAATAATTCAACAAAACTCTTCAAATTAAGAAATTAATGAGTTTTTAACTTCCGAATATCCAACCGACTAATTAATTCTTTATAACGTACTTTCTTTTTTTTTTCTAAATACGACAACAGTCGTTGGCGTTTTCCTAAAATTTTCCGCAAACCTCTCTGAGATAAATAGTCTTTTCTATGCAATTCCAAATGTGAAGTAAGTCTTCGTATCTTATTTGTGAAACTTACTATTTGAAATTCAGCGGATCCCTTGTTTTCGTCTTTTTCTTTTTGTGAAATAACTGAAATGAATGAATTTTTTACCATAAAACAAGGACTCCCCCCTTTTTTTAGTTTTAAGTTTAAGATATTTTTTATTGATCAGTAATAATAATAAATTAATAACTGTATTCTATTAATAAATAATGTCAGTTCATCTTAATTAAATAATGTCAGTTCATCTTAATTTTGTATACATAAAAATCTTTACTTTGTTAGTTTACTTTGTTAGTAATTCAAAATTCTATTTGACAGAATTTTGAATTAATCAATCAAAAATTTGAAGGATTGTCTATTTCGTCGCTTACAAAGAATAAAAAAATTCTAACTAAAAAAAAGTAAAAAAAAATTCCATTGATTCATTTCATTTCTATTTCTAGATCTAATTCATAGATGATTGAATTCTATGTACCCGAATGGAATATGGAGGATAAAAGAATAAGGCGGCTATCTTCTTCGTTTCATCTACTATACCAAATAAGCTATGATATATATAATATATATGAAAAATTCGCCCTTATTAAAATTTCAACCGCGGATATATATATATTCTTACCATACTGAACCGACTGCCATTATTAGTATCGAACCAATAGCGATTCATACAAGCTAAATCCTCTAATCGAAAATTGGGCCAAAGAAAAAATTTCGATTTAATTAATTTCTTTTTTTCTCTCCAAAAACGTTTGGTTTTCTCCAAAACGGGACTCCCTTTTTTTATGTTATTACCATTGAAAATTTCTGTATTTCTATGAATATCGTTTTTCTTTTTAAAATTGAAAGAAATTCGAATTCTTAATTCTCTACGACGTTTAGGGGATAAAATATTTTCAGGAACAAGTAAATCATAATCATTTTTTTCTCTATTTCCAATTATCTTGGAATGTCTTTCATCGGTAAAAGTCTTTTTATTTTTATCAACATAGAATTTTTCTCTATATTTTTTATTAATTTGTTCTTTGTTCTTATGAACTAATAAGATACCCACCATTTGATACAAAAGAAATTGTCCATCAGTTTTTATCGACAGACGAATAGGTTCGATAATCAATATTCTCTTTTTCATCAATTCTGTAAGAGTTACATCTTTCTGAACCATCAGAATATTCAGATTTAGTTCGTTCCTTTGAATAGCCGATATAATAATTTCTCGTGGATTTGTTAGTCTAAGTAGGAAACAAGATGTTTTGATATTATCAATTATTTTTTGATTTAAAGAAACATTCCATCTTAATTGAAAACATAAATACTCTTTTAGGAAGAAATCAAGCTCTACTTCTGTATGACTTTTGTTTTGCTTTTTATTTCTATGTTTTGTCATATTTAATCCCATATAATCGTCGTCAATATCTTTTTCTTCATTATTTCGATTCTCTAATTCAATAATTTTGTTTTTATTCGATGATATAGATATAAGAAGGTGGCCTTTTTTATTCCCGTTGATTTTCTTATTTTTACTAATATTTTTATTTCTATGAAAATTTAAAAGAAGAAATTGAATCGGTATTGTCCATGGTTTTTTCTTATATGTGTTGTAAAGTATCACAAATTTTCGAAAGAACCAAACTTCAAAATTCAATATGAGACTTTTTTGTATTTCTTTATTCATTCCCATCCAATCAAAAAAAAAGGGGGTTTGCTTAGATGCATTAATTTCTTGATCTTGGTAAATTGGAACAAAAGAATTTTTTTTCTTATCAATTTTAGCAATTATTTGATATTTATTAGTTGGAGTTTTAGTCTTTTTTTTATCTTTGCTTCCGGTATCGATCCAGGACTCAATATCGACCCTCTTTCTAAGACAAAAATGGATAAGTCGCCAATCAAAATATTTTCGGTTTGGACTTTTCTCGATATCGATAATATCATTTTCCGCTAAATAATTAGTCATAGGAATACCTTCTAAGATATCAAATAATTTTCTTTTATTTGTGTTGGAATTATAAAGAATCGTTTCTTTATTAGTTGGTGATTCATAAATCGAAAAGTCCGTCTTTTTTTCATAATTAATAGATTTAGATGATAAAAGACTATATTTAGCGTGTTTTTTTTTTTTTAAATTATTCTTTTTATGTTGATTCGAAAATAAGTTTACCTCAAATTTTTTGTCATAATGAATGAATTGGTCTTGTTCATTTAAATTCCATTTGCTTAATTTTTTATTTTCAGCCATATGGTGTTGATAGATTCTATTTCGCCATTTTTCTGGCATTAATCTAGACCATCTAAGCTGAGATAAATCATATTTATATTGATAATGACTTCTTAACCAGTTTTTCCGTTGATTCATTAAAGAAAAAGAATTTATCCAATTTTTTTCTTTTAATTTCGAATTAAATAATCCTTGGTCTATAAAATAATCTTTTATTTCATTCTTAAGAAAAAGGTTCTGGTATTCAAAGATTGATCTTAATTTATATAAGTTAAGAATTTTTCTTTGTGATAGTTTGTAAAATACATAGGCTTGTGATAAGAAAGATATATCACAAAAAATTTTTGAATTATTATTAATAACAGCGATATCTCTTGACTTTTTTATAATCGAAATAAAGTGAAATTTATTTTGATTTGGTTTATCGATTTTTTTTTTATTTGATTCATTATTGGAAATGTATTTAGTAATAATCTTTTTTATTGATTCAAGAAAAAGCTGTGCATTGAGCCTTGGAATATTAATGATACTTAAAAAGATATCTATGTATATATTTTCAATCAAAATTTTTATAAAAAAGTCAAATTTACGTGATAATCGAGCATTTTTTTTTTTTAATATGTATGAAATTTTGTTTGATGAGTTGAATTTTTTAACATTAGAACTTCTTTTTATTTTTTTAAGACTAATAGTTTTTTCTGAAGTTCGATTTTTTTTGTTCTTTTCTTTTCTAATTTTTTCTATTTGATTTAGAATTATCTTTCTTCTAGCCGAAAGATCTTTCATTTTTTTTTCTATCAGTGAATAATTTGTACACGGTATAGGTCGAATTCGAGTGGACAATTTCGAAACCATATGATGGTTGTTATTGATTATCGAATCTTTTTTTTTTTTATTTTCATTTAATTCATCTATTTCTCTAAATTCCGATAAAAAATTTTTATTTCTTTTTGATTTTGAAAGTTTCTTTATTGTTTTTTGTCGAAAAAAAATGTTTTTGATGAACCAGTAGTTTTTTTCTTTTGATGAATTTTGAAATAATTTTGTTCTTTCTTCTAAAATTGGTATAACTTGAAAACCATTTTTTGTTCTCTTTCTAATTTTTTTTTCAAGTTTTTTAAAGATGGGTTTAAAAATTGAAAGCCGTTTTTGGGGAGAACCAAAAGGAAATTCCGTTTCCATTCCCCAAACTGTTAAAAAACAAAAATCCTTTTCTTGTACTTTATTTTTTTTTTTACTTTTAGAAGTATAAGGGAATTTTAACTTAGATCTGTGCAAAGGTTTTAAACGAAAAGGAAATAGGATCTTTATTTGAATCCCACTTGTTAACCAATTTTTCGGAAATTGTTTTTCTGAGATCTGAACTCCATTATAGGTACATTTAACATGCATCTCTCTACCCCAATTCTTTAAATCGTCGGACCATTCGGGAGTTTGAAAAAATAATATACGAATGATATTTTTAGTTATTATTAATGAGGGTAATATAATATATTTTCTAAGAATTGATTGAGTTACTAAAGCACAACCTCTTATTACTTGAGCAAAAAAAATTGTATCCCAGGTTTCAGCGATTTTTATTCGTGCTTTAGCCTCTCTTTTGTTGTCTTTTCTTTTGTACTCTTCTTTTTTCTTATTTTCTTTTGTTTTTTTCTTTATATTTATATAAGTAGAATCCAAAATTTTTAATTCTGTGTTTTTATACATACAATTTATAAACATTGTTTTCATCAGTTCAAAAATACCAAAAGACAAAAAAAGAGATTTTTTTATTCTATCCAAAAAAATCGGAGAATGCACATTTGCTTGAAACAGTTCAAAAATAGGTATTTTACGTCTTTGTGCTCGCATGGATCCTTTTATTATGTCTCGACGAAAGTCCGGTTGTTGTGAATAACGTATCAAAGTTACTTCATCTATGTATATTGGGTCAGAATTCC